CCCGATAACTCCAATAATCCAATTGTTGAATTAATTGAGACCTGTAATAATTCTTAGCAGAAATAAAAGAAGTATTTTTTAAAACTAAAACATTACTTTCTTCATTCATGTATTTGGTCTTACTGAAGAAAAACGGCGGATTTAATAAATGATTAAAAAAAATCTTTCTTCTTTTTCGAAATGTAATAACCAAAAGTGCGACTGATAATAGTGATCCACATAAAAGGGCTGAGTAGCCCAATATCATCATACTTACGTGCATTATTAACCATTCAGATTGAAGAGCAGGTACTAATATTTTAGATTGATGTATTTCAGTTAAAAGACCTGAAGTAGCAAAACCTTGGGTAAAAATAGCACTAGGGCCTGTTATTGTGCTTAACAAATTTTTATTTTTTTTTAAATACGGAACAATATGAATAAGGGAGAAACTCCAGGAAAGGAAAATTAACGATTCATATAAATCACTTAGTGGAAAATGCCCCGAATAAATCCAACGAGTAATTAATAATCCTGTTATACAGAAAAAAGAAATAACCATGCCCTTTTCTGACGAATCATATAGTTTTACTATTTCATCAATTAAAAAGGTTATCAACTTAATTGTAATTACAATTACAATTATCGAAAAAGAAATATGAGTTAATATATGCTCTAAGGTTGAAAATATCATAAAAAATCTTAAAAAAGAAAAAGTACCTTAATTTTAATTACAAAATGGAAATCGGGAATTGAATTCATTATAGGATCTATTTCTCTTTTTTAGAAGAAGGTATGCCGCTACTCGGACTCGAACCGAGATGCTCTAGCACTGCTTCCTAAGAGCAGCGTGTCTACCAATTTCACCATAGCGGCTTGTCTTTAACTCATAATAGCCTATGAATAAGCAATCGTCGAGATTGAAAAAAGTCAATTTAGTGCAATATTATTTTTTAAGTAAAATTAATGAACAAAAAATTGTTTAAATAGTAATTTGAAGGTTCATTGTTTAAGTTTTAGATTTTAGTTAACTTCACTTAGGACTTTCATGAATTTTTTGTTTTCCTGACAACGGAATTCGTGTAACTCAACAGTTCTGCTCTTATCAAGGGTTATAGAACTGAAAAAAACTTTTTTTTATTGGAATTGTGAGAAACCAAATTAAGTTGATGGGGAAATAAGACTCCCCACCTTGTCCACCTTGTAAATTAGAAAATAGACTAAAATAAAAAGAGAGGGAAACTTTGTATCTTTTTTTATTCTTTTGTTTTGTCAATATCTTATTCTTTTTAAGAATTAAATAAACATAAACAGAAGAATTGTTATTCTACAAGGTGAAGCGAGTTCAATTTCATATGGATAAGTTATAGGTAATAGAAATCATTAATTTGAAGTTTTGATTCAAAAAAACGAATCAATTTTTTCAATTAAGTGGATTTAGATTATTCCAATCTTTTTTATTATTTAGTTGTTTGCCGCACAACAAAACTTTTTGACTTTCCTGTAGAAAGAGACTTTCCTAACGAAAAAGCTTTTAACGATGTCCAATACCCCCTCCTTTTCCAAATATTTTTACGAATACGCTTTTTTGATATAGAAGTACGTTTTTTTGGAACTGCCATTTTAAAATGAAGAAATTACTTATTAGTTTAGCTGGATGTGAAAGACATCTAGTGTAATCATTGCTTATTGTTCATTATCTATTTATTCTCTAACTAATATTTTTTTTTTTTCAAAGTTGTTATTATATAAAATATCCTTAAAAAGAATAGTTTGTATTTCTTTTTGTATTTTTCTTTCAAGCTATATCTATAGAAGCTACCGTGCCGTGTAAATCGAATTGATTGAACTTAAACTTATAATAAAATAAAGAATTCAAAAGACTATTTCTTTTATTCTATTTCTTTTTGTCGATTGTCGTTGTTCTACATTTTATTTTTATGGAATAAAAAATTTAGAAAGTGTAAGATAGAAACTTCACTCCTGCTTAATGAAAAAACCAAATTCCCTTTATATTAATTTCAATTTTGACACTCGTAATGAATCTCGCTTATATCATTTGACCAATTAGAACTTCTTGATTTGAATATTTGAAGTATTTAGCAGAGACTCAGAATAAATAAAAATTTAAAATAATATTGAAGTTCGTTTAAGTTAATGCATATCTTTTTTTTTTCTATTGACTTCTTTCAAAGATCCGGCGAATCGGAAACAATTAATTAAGTAAGAATTAAAAAACTTTTTATGGAACAGACATATCAATATGCGTGGATCATACCCTTGCTTCCACTTATGATTCCTATGTTAATAGGAGTGGGGCTTCTTCTTTTTACGACAGCAACAAAAAATCTTCGTCGTATGTGGGCTTTTCAGAGTATTTTATTGTTAAGTATAGTCATGATTTTTTCAATCAATTTGTCTATTCAACAAATCTATAGAAATTCCATCTACCAATATCTATGGTCTTGGACCATTAATAATGATTTTTCTTTAGAATTCGGCTACTTGATCGACCCACTTA